TTTCTTGTGTCGAAGACTAGGAAAACGACTAATCCTTCCTAACAAAATAGGTTCCCCTCATTTATTCTTTCTTTTCTATTTTCCGCTTATTTTATTTTATGTTTAGTATCTAGTCAATTTTTTTCTATTTGAATAGAAAATCAGTGATGCATTATATTCCATTTTAATATGACTGATCACACCACTACAATTTGGAAACAAAGAAAAGGTAAATTGAAAAACTTTTATTTCCAATATACATACCATCATCAGTGCTGTGTACAAGTAATTACTTATAGCTAGTAGAAAAAATAATATAAACAAGTAAACAAAAGACTTTGCATTCTTTTTTTTATTATATATAACCTAATTTCCAACAAGAATTTTGTCCTTTTTCCACGAACTTGATTTGATGTTGATAAATTCAAGGACCTAGAAATTCATTTCGGACAATTGCACTTTCTCAAACTGTTTCTTTTTAAGAACCAAAAATATTTGTGCCAAAATCACAGATGCCAAGAAGAACAAAAGACCTTGAACACGTAATGGATCTTGAAGTACTATTTCTGCATCTCCCTGACCAAATCCCCCCACATTAGGATTACTTGTTAATGGTTGATCAAGTTTGATAGACTCACTCTCTGAAACAAGAAGTTCGGGTCCTGGAGGAATAATATCAACCACTTGACGCCCGTCTGATGGATCCCCTATAGTTATTTCATATCCCCCTTTTTCCTTTCGTATAATTTTCGTTACTATACCTGCTGCTGTAGCATTATAAACCGTATTATTACTCTTGCTCCCGTCCGGATAAATCTGCCCCCGCCCTCTGTTTCCACCTACATATATGGGATATTTTAAGAAGTGAGCATCTTTCTTAGTTGCAGGGTCGGGAGAAAGAATAGGAAAGGTAATTTCACTATATTTCTGACCCGGAACAGGACCTATCACAATAATATTTTTTTTAGTAGGGCGATAACTCTGAAAAGACAGATTTCCTATCTTTTCTTTCATCTCGGGCGAAATACGATCGGGGGGGGCTAATTCAAACCCTTCAGGTAAAATCAGAACAGCCCCTACATTCAAACCACCCTTTTTCCCATTAGCAAGAACTTGTTTCACTTGGATATCATAAGGAATTCGAACAACTGCCTCAAATACAGTATCAGGAAGTACCGCTTGTGGAACCTCAATATCCACAGGCTTATTAGCTAAATGGCAATTGGCACATACAATACGCCCAGTTGCTTCTCGTGGATTTTCATAACCCTGTTGTGCAAAAATGGGATATGCATTTGAAATGTATGTCCGAGTTATTATGTATATCACGAGGGATACGGAAATAGATCGAGTAATCTGTTCCTTTATCCAAGAAAGGGTAGTTCTAGTTTGCATGGTCCAATCATTGATCCCGAAAATTTCTACAATAAATTAGGTAGGTCGCTAGTCTAGTTCCCTATCCACGATTCCGCTCTTTACTAAACGAATTTCACTGCAATATAGGAAAATCGCACTAGATTGCTAGAACTAGGAAGTATTATTTTGAATGCGCTTTTCCTATGTTAAACAGTAACAAACATTAGAATTGGATTAAGATTACAGTGGACCGTTTTTCAATCATTCATTGAATGATAAATCACTACAAGTGACGGAGATATACGATTTAAATACCGGAAAATCCAATATTTGAAAATTGTATCTATAATGACTGGAAAAGTGGAAACAAGCCCAGATATAATTTGATCATTATAAGAAAACCCAAAATCTTTGTACACAAAGCTAAGCAGAAATTCCCAACCGTGGGGTGAATGGAATCCGATACATAAATCGGTTAATAAAAGAATAGAAAAAGCTTTGATTGTGTCACTTAAGTTATATAAGAATTCCTGAACCCAAGAGTTAAAAAGAATAAGTTCTTTATTACCCAGAAGAGAATAACCACTTAGAATAACAAAATAGGTTAGATTTGTCGAGAAGTGTAAAATCGTATGAATATGATTCTCATTATGCATCTTGATCAATTGGATTGTTTCTTTTTGTATCCCTATACTCAATTTTTGAGTATGTGTCTCCGAAAATTCCTTTATCATTTCTTCCACCAAGAAAAGTTCCTTTAATTCTATGAATTTTTCTAGAATGCTCTTTTCTTGAATCTGATTCAAAAAAATTTCATATTTCCTAGTATTCCACCAATTTGTAATCCAAGATTCCATACTTTTTTGAAATAAAAGAGAGATCAACCCGGGCAAAAATACTATAAATGCAAGATATATAAGGGGAGTCAATTCTTTCTTTTTTGACATTTTTTTCATTTTTGAATTATTAATGAAGCCACCCTATTCATCGATTCTATGTGATCTACTCTTTCGATCAAGCGTGAGTTCTATTACAAGATATGAATCCCCCCTTTTTTTGTGATTCAGTGTTTAGTTTAGCCCCTGACCCTACAAAGAATACAGAAATAGAATAAGACCGTTTCGAATTTGAATAAAGAAATACTCATTTTTTTTTTTTCATATATTTAAATTAGTTAAATTTGAAATAGTTTCCCCCTTACGATGGATACCCGAACGAGCGAATTCAAATTAGCCAATCCTATTTCAAGACGAAATAAACCCCCTGAGCCCAAGACTAGTTGAAAAAATTATGAAAAACCGTGTGATGATCAAAAAATAATGGCAAAACAAGACCGAATTCCGGTGATTTGTTATTTTTTTTTGGTACTTAATTAAGTTTCGCGGATTTACATACTATGTTTTGCGGACAAAGTAGTTTTGTTTTATGGCTGTTCTATAATAATATATGTATGATCCGGTTTGACTACAATGAGTGCTCTTATATTATAAAAAAATAAAAAAAGAGGATTCACAAGCTTTTTCCTTTTGATGAGAAAACGTTTAGTTAGTTTATTTTTCAAAAAATTTCAATAGGTACGCGCAAGAAATAGGCCAATTCAGCAGCTTTTTGTTCAATTTCGCGTGGAGTCAAATTCTCATCAGTACGAGTCAAGGGAATGTCCCCCTGGCCGCGGATTTCCATATAAAGAACACGGCGGGCATAAATACCCTCTTTAACTTCTATTCTTATGGACTGAATATCTTTCATAAGGAATCGGAGGAAAATACGACGATTCTTTCCAGGAAATCCCCAACGAAAAATACACACTATTCCTCCTTTTCTATCGAATCGATCATAACCACTACCCACATTCCACGCAATTGTGCACCACAAATAGGAACTAATAAAAAGACCCGCGATACCGTAGAAAGACATCACGATCCCTTGTGGAAAAAAAGATATTTGCTGATATGGAAATAAAGATATCAAATTCCTACCAAGATAACTGGAAGTTCCAACCAATAAAAATCCTACTGAACCTAAAAAAAGGATACAGGCCCAACCAAAATTACTTATTTTTCGAGACCCTGTTATAAGTTCTATCCATATATGTTCTGATCGCCAACTCATACTAGATCCAGTTGTATTTTATTGGAAGTGAAAGAATAAACAAAATCCATTTGACTTTACTCTTTTTGTTTCCGAAGGAACTCTCATCAACTAGCCTTATTCTAATGTGAATCTTTAGGAGGCTTCGGAAGAAGCCGCACCTTATATAATATTATACTAAATAGATATCTGTATTATGATCTAAATCTAAGTCTTGAAAAAAAATCAATGAGATTTCATCCCATCGGATCTAAAAAATCTTGTTTTTTTGAATATGAAGAAATAACGACGCCATTGCCATTGCCGGAAAAACTAGGCCCACTAAGGGCACAAAAATAGAGGGTAAGTTAAGAGTTGTCATAGAATGGATACCTCGATTTACTATTTGTACCTGTTATATATTGTTATAATTGTTATATAAGGTATTTAAGAATAGAATAATTCTATTTGGAAGAAATTAGACTCTAAGATAAGTGAATATATATATATAATAATTGAGTATAGAGTAAGTGCAAAGAGGATAGAACTAACTAACTAAATGGGCTTCGCTTTTTTTAGCTTTCTACATAAACTATATGACTGATCCAACAGGGGTTATTAGTAATAATGACGATTCTCGGTAAATTATAGAAGGATGCAAGACTCTAATAGAGACAATTTTTTCTATATACACTATATACATAAGTATAAGGAGAGTATGCAAATTTTTGCCTTCCCCGAAATTCGCGAAAGGCAAAAGTCGCACTTTTGTCTTGTTTGTTGATAGAGACTGGCGTTATGATTACTAATCATCAATATCACTAAAAAAGGATATCGCAAAAAATTAGGAAACTTTTGATTCTCTTTTGATTCGCTCTACAATTGGATCTTATGTCACCAAAGAAAACTGAACTTTTCATATTTGCAGTTTCATTCCAATAAACTAATTGAACCTAAGATTCTACTTGTTTATTTATTTTTTTTTTTTTTCAAGGGAAAAAAAGCGTGGAGTTGCAATAACTCACTCAAAACACCTTGTAAAGGATTACGTGGTACAATTGGGTCGAATAAACCCTTTTGGAATAAATATTCAGCGGCTTGTGAACCTTCCGGTACTGTCTTATTTAATGTTTGTTCAATTACTCGTTTACCTGCAAATGCAATATAGGCATTGGGTTCAGCAATAATGATATCCCCCAACATACCAAAACTCGCTGTCACCCCACCAGTAGTTGGAGATGTAAGGATTGATACATAGAATAACTTTTTATTTAATTGATAATCATATAAAGCAGAAGAGATTTTAGCCATTTGCATCAAGCTCAAACTCCCTTCTTGCATCCGTGCTCCTCCGGAAGCACACACTAGAATAAGAGGGAGAAAACTCTTGGTAGCATACTCGATCAAACGGGTGATTTTCTCGCCTACTGCGGATCCCATACTACCCCCCATAAACTGAAAATCCATAACCCCGATTGCTATCGGAATACCGTTTAGTTGACCTGTGCCTGTTTGAACAGCTTCAGTTAATCCTGTCTTTGTTTGATAAGAATCAATACGATCTTTATAGGGTTCCTCCTCCGAATGAAATTCAA